GATTCCAGATACAAGTACAAAAACTAATACCCCCCCCCGAAAAAAAAAGTGGAATATTTTCATATATTTTTTTGTACCGTTTTGGCGACATGGCCGAGCGGTAAGGCGGGGGACTGCAAATCCTTTTTCCCCAGTTCAAATCTGGGTGTCGCCTAATCAACAAAAAAAAATCGGCGTACCTTATTATATTTTGCTGATATAACTTAACAAACTTTTCCAGCAGAAGTAAGGGGGGAGAGTCCTCTTGATACTTGCTTGATTCTATAAGCATCTCCGGCGGTTCTGTTCTCTAAAATGATGTAAATCCTTGCGGAAAGATTATATTAGTGAATATTGAAAAGGGATCGTTAAATCTTGATATGACAACTCTTCTATTACTAATGCTTATTAATTGAATCTTGAATTTATTTGGATAGACGAACGGGGAATGGAATTATTCGTTGCGGAAAAGTCGAAAGATACTTTGTTTGTATGTTTGTATACAGACTCATGAAATTCTCTAAGCGCTCCGGCAATCAATTTAATATGATATAATTGAATAGATAATCGACTTTTACTTATATATTATATTATTTTTACTTATTATTCTTTTATAAAGTTATAAAGAAAGTACAAGAAGAAATTCTTTCTTTTCTGTAACCCCTACCCCAGTCAATAATGTAATAGACTATCGTCCCATTATTTCGCAGAGACAAGCGAGAGACGTAACGTAAGGATTGGATAAAATGAGAAATAGGGATATGTGATAGATAGTGATCCATCTTGACTCTATTTTTTTATACCTTTTACTTAATGATAATGAAATGAAGGTCAACAAAAGAAAGACTAGGTATTATTATTCCTACATGTTAGTAACATTCCCCTGAAACTTCTAAAGGCGTATCCACGTATTTTGCTTGTTCTTACCGTTTTCCGATCTAAATCATATAATATAATATAAAAACCGGTTAGAATTGTGAGTTTAGTGAATTGTTTCATCAATGGTGTTGGGTCATAATCCACTTCACTTTTGACTCCGCGCCAGCGATTCCACTATTATTAGTGATTAGTGAACATAATAATGATTAGGGAAGGGTAATGGAAGAATTCCTTCATATTTATGGAGATAGGGGATATGATTCACATGGATATAGTAAGTCTCGCTTGGGCTGCTTTAATGGTAGTCTTTACATTTTCTCTTTCACTCGTAGTATGGGGTAGAAGTGGACTCTAGAGGTACTACTAATTGAGTTGAGGAATCAAACTCAACCCATATCAATTGTTTTATAGATCGTTCCGCAAAGCCCTTTTTATTTTACTTTTTTTATTTGTTTTTGGTTTCCACCTCTTTTTTTTTTTTATTTTTACTGTTCAAAGAGAAAATGGTTATGTTATTAAGTGGATACAGACTCTCTATGGGAAACAACATAGACATAGTGGTTGTCCAACGAAATACTCCACATAATAAAATATTGCCTTGGGCAAGTCACATATTGCGCGTTACCACTTGCTTTATTATTTGTTGTATTATTTTAGAAATTCGATTTATGCTATGCTTGCTTTATTGAACTCATTTCATATCACGGTTCAAGCGTTAAAAATAAAAATGAGTGTGCTTTACTAATCCTTTTCGAAATCCAAAGAGGTTCCCCATGGAACCGAACCCCCGGATCATCTGTCAACTGCTCAATCAATTATTTTTTCGGAATGCTAAAAAAAAAATTATGTGATTCTCGTTTATTAATATACGCCTATACTTTTTTTACTTCATCGATTTGATTCTTTCGGTGGATACCCGGATTCTCATATTGAAAAGAATCATAAATTCTAGGAATTAGAACCGTAAGAGTAAGAGTTGCCCTTCTATTTTTTTATATTGATAATTGCAATCAACACAAATTAAATAGATAAAGCAAAGAAATAGAATTGGTACGCTATGTACATAGATGTATGGAATTTATATCTATATGGAATTGATATCTATGAAGATAGATATTGTGGATTGATCTATATTAAACCTCTATCTTTATACAGTAAAACTTTATATACTACAATAATATAATAAGTATGGTAGAAAGAAATATATGAATCTTTCTACCATACTGATAATTCTAGTCCGCTTGTTTCATTTAAGACATGAAATTGGAATACTTTTAATTTTTATTTTTCAATCATTGATAAGAACGAAACAGTCAAGTTTAAGTCAAATTAATCATTTTGACTGACCGTTTTTACGTATATTATAAGTAAAAAAGCAGTCGGAACTAGAATGAACAGTGCAGTAGCAATAAATGCGAGAATATTTACTTCCATAATCTCATCGTTTCATTTTTATTTAATTTGAAATAACTCGGGATTTAATCCCATAGAGCTGATAAACCTTTCGCCTGTAAATGCAATATTCAATGGTATGAATTACATCTCGATGATATCGAATCAGATCAATATTATGAATAACAATATCTGAGCTATCAAATTAATTGATTCATCGTCGAGAATTAAATAGTATAACATAGGAAGATCTTTTATCCATACCGAATTGCAATTTGGATTATGAATCCGATCAATAATTCTTTTACGTTATTTATCATTCTATTCCACTCTTTCGTTTCTATAAACTACAGTTTCTATAAAGTACGCCCCCCTTAAGCATCTGATGAGATATCATATGACCTCCTTTACACTTACTTACATTGGTTATAAAAAACCCAATAAAATAAACAATAGAAGCAAAATGTAAAAAGGTAAGTTCGAACCTCCCTTTAATCTTTAATGATCCCATCTTCTTGGAAAACAAAGAAGTATAAGTATAATATATAATAAGGAAAGCCGGGGTATAAAAAATATAGTATTCCATCAAATTCATTAAAAACCCTGTTCTTTCTTCGGCAGGACCCTTAAACTTAAAAAAGATTATTCATTCCCTCACTCTCACTAAGAGAGATAGCCCTCGCTAAGAGAGAAAGAGAGATGGGATCCTTCTTTTTTGAGCTTTCTTTTTATTTTATTAATATACTATTAGTAATATACTATTTCCTTGGATTAATTACAGGATGCACATATATCAAAAATTCAGTGTGAAGGTTGAATGAGATAAATTGTTTCAAATTCGCATTACTAATTTCAATTAGTAATTGAGGTTACACAAAATCGTAGTTAGAAATAGAAAGGGATATACCTTTAATCTTAAAAGTATTATATCAAGGTTACTATGTTAAATTTTATTTTGTATGTCCTACTTGAAACATATAGTACTCTATTACATTACACAGATCGGGAATAATCGAAAAAGACGGACTCCGTACGGTATCTCTTGGAATCCTGAATATGCTTCTACCAATAATTGTACTAATTTACATATGCCTTTCGCCTTTCAATCGGTACTAGTTGAATAAATGGGAATTCCCATATTTCTTTGATGAGAAATGTGCAAGGAAAAAATAAATAAATAAAATAAGAGAGCATTCCCAAGGGGAATGAAATTCTGCTATTTGTTCTCCCTTTCAAAGAAAACGAAGAGATGAATTGATGTATTTTTTTTTATTGTATTTGGATCCGTCGGGACTGACGGGGCTCGAACCCGCAGCTTCCGCCTTGACAGGGCGGTGCTCTGACCAATTGAACTACAATCCCAAGCAAATAAAGTATACATCATACATATTCTTATGATTTCATTCAAACCCTTTCTATTTTATTTAGATTAGAATAGTCGTATTGTAACATAAATCCGCATGATATATTTTATATCCACATGGATATGCACTTTAGTGGGAGCGTCTCGCAAATTGTTAGTAATCCTTTCGTTTTTTAGAAATTGATTGATAATCAAATCAATCTTTCACTAGCAAACAAGATCTGAATTTGTGGAAAAAAATAAATAGAGCAAATGAACAGCGGTAAAAATATATCAGAAAATCTCACTTTTCTTTAGTCTTCCGTATTCCGATTAGGCCTTTCTGGGGAACAACAAATGGGTTATTCATTTCATGGTGGATCGGTGAATTATTGGGCCGAGCTGGATTTGAACCAGCGTAGACATATTGCCAACGAATTTACAGTCCGTCCCCATTAACCGCTCGGGCATCGACCCAGGAAGAATCAATTCCAGGCATATTGATAATCCATGATCAACTTCCTTGCGTAGTACCCTACCCCCAGGGGAAGTCGAATCCCCGTTGCCTCCTTGAAAGAGAGATGTCCTGAACCACTAGACGATGGGGGCATACTTACCCGACCGCCCTCATACTATGTTCATAGTATGAACAGCTTTTTGAAATTGTCAATCTAATGGTATGACTAAATCTGAGGGAAAGATCCCTCTTTCATGATTCCATAGAATTCTTTTGTTTTGATTCATATTTATATTCATGAATCATTCATTCGAATCACCATTTCATAAAATCTTAGAAATATTATTCCAATTCTATTTCTAATTAATTATACATAGAATAATTAGATTCGATAATATAAAGAGTCAAATAAATATACGAATAAATTGATATTCATTATAAATCGATATTTCTATTAAAAAGTAAATATTAAAAAAAAAATAGGTCGAATAGAAATAATACGAGGTATAGGACCTTTCGGGGAGTGATTGGTCCGCGAGACCAGAAAGGGTAATGAAACTCCATTTCTTCCACTTTCATTCATTGATTCATTCATTTTGTTAAGATTAGATAGACATATTTTTATCTTACACTAAGCTCGGAAATGCAAAAAAAAACGATAAATCTGGAAATCTGGGAAGAGGGATAGGGATCAACAAGTTATTGAAAATTGTTTTTCTCTAAGAATTGAGTTAGAGAAACAAGTAAAAAAAATCTTTTTATCAATGATTCGAGGAAATATCTTAGATCTATATTGAATTGGCAAGTCTATGTATCAATCAAATGAATTTCGTTATGATGTGGATCAATTCAATTAGGGTCGGTCTTGAAAAAATTTCTTGCGTTGCTATTTAGTAAATCCAATCTTAATAAACCGTTTTGAGTTTACCCATAATCACTAGTTTACTCTAT